CTTTAGTCCCTTTTCTTTGATTGGTATTGCTTATAAGTAATATTGAATTTATAATTCATCGATGGGGTAGGTCCCCTTTTCTTTTTCTTTATGATAATAAATGACCTACTTAACTCAATGGTTAGAGTATTGCTTTCATACGGCGAGAGTCATTGGTTCAAATCCAATAGTAGGTAGAACTTATTAGATACCACTGACCTCGGTGTCTAATAAGTTTTTCTACCCACCTTCTTTTAGTTATTTTGTATCTTTTTCATTCTATTTCAGTTTCAATTTTTGAAAATTTTTATTTTCTATTAAAATAAAAATTCACTTGATTGTATTTGATTCTATTTAATCAGCAGAATCAAACAAAATGGGGTGTATAAACATAAGTTTTTTTTTTTTAATACAGAAATTCTATTTGGATACACTGACTTGACTAATTACGAAATCGAATCGAAAGCCTCTACGCGTGTCCTAGCTCGTCTGAGAGCTAGATTTGCCTCAATTCTTTGCCGCTTGCCCTCAGCTTTCTTCAGGTTAGCTTCCGCTGTTTTAAGAGTTTGCTGGGCTTCTTGTGGATCAATGTCACTACCCTTCTCCGCATCATTTACTAAAATAGTGATTTCATTATTGCCTATTCTAGCAAAACCACCCATCAGAGCCATCGTTAACCATTGATCGTTAAGGCGTATTCTCAAAATACCTATATCTACCGCTGTGGCAATAGGCGCATGATTTGGTAATACCCCAATTTGTCCACTATTAGTAGATAAAATGATTTCTTTCACTTTTGAATCCCAAACAATTCGATTAGGGGTGAGTACACAAAGATTTAAGGTCATTTCTTCAATTTGCTCTCCATTTCTAAGTTCGTAGCCTTCGCAGTAGCTTCATCGATGTTACCTACCAAATAAAAGGCCTGCTCGGGAAGACCGTCTAATTCTCCGGAAAGGATCAATTTAAACCCTCTAATCGTTTCTGCTAGACCAACATATTTCCCCGGGGAACCCGTAAATACTTCCGCTACGAAAAAGGGCTGTGATAAGAAACGCTCAATTTTTCGCGCTCTTGCTACAGTTAATCGATCCTCTTCGGACAATTCGTCCAACCCAAGGATGGCTATAATGTCCTGAAGTTCTTTGTACCGTTGTAAGGTTTGCTTAACTCTTTGCGCAGTTTCATAATGTTCCTCACCAACGATCCGAGGTTGGAGCATAGTTGATGTTGAATCTAAAGGATCTACGGCTGGGTAGATACCTTTAGCAGCTAATCCTCTTGATAGGACGGTAGTAGCATCTAAATGTGCAAATGTTGTGGCAGGAGCAGGGTCGGTCAAATCATCCGCGGGTACATAAACTGCTTGAATCGAAGTTATGGATCCCTCTTTGGTAGAAGTAATTCTTTCTTGCAAAGAACCCATTTCAGTACTAAGGGTAGGTTGATAACCCACAGCGGAAGGCATTCTACCCAATAAGGCGGATACTTCGGATCCTGCTTGGACAAAACGGAAGATATTGTCGATAAATAGAAGTACGTCTTGTTCATTAACATCTCGGAAATATTCTGCCATAGTTAGGGCAGTCAACCCAACTCTCATACGAGCTCCCGGTGGTTCATTCATTTGACCGTAAACTAGAGCCACTTTTGATTCCGCAAGATCTTTTTCATTAATTACTCCGGATTCTTTCATTTCCATGTAAAGATCATTTCCTTCGCGAGTACGTTCACCTACTCCGCCAAATACGGATACGCCCCCATGAGCTTTGGCAATGTTGTTGATCAATTCCATAATGAGTACTGTTTTACCTACCCCAGCCCCTCCGAATAGTCCGATTTTTCCTCCACGACGATAAGGAGCTAAAAGATCTACTACTTTAATTCCTGTTTCAAAAATAGATAATTTTGTATCTAATTGTATAAAAGCAGGTGCGGATTTATGAATAGGGGCTGTTGTCCGAGTATCCACGGGACCTAAATTATCAATGGGCTCTCCAAGCACGTTGAAAATTCGTCCTAGGGTCGCTCCTCCAACCGGAACACTTAGAGGAGTTCCTGTGTCAATTACTTCCATTCCTCTCATTAGACCATCTGTAGCACTCATAGCTACAGCCCTAACTCGATTATTTCCTAATAATTGCTGTACTTCACAAGTCACATTAATTTGTTGACCAGCAGCATCTCGACCCTTAACTACCAAAGCATTGTAGATATTAGGCATCTTGTCCGGAGGAAAGGTTACATCTAGTACTGGACCAATGATTTGAGAAATACGTCCTAGATTTTTTTCTTTTTCAAGCGTGGAAACCCCAGGACCTGAAGTAGCAGGATTTATTCTCATAATAAGTGGTGAACTTTGTCAATTTTTTTTTTCGAAAATTATCTAATAAAAAAAATCTTCGATAGCAAGTAGGTCGGTTAATTCATTCAATAAGAAATGGGAGAAAGTTCTCACTCAATTTCGTCCGTTGGTATCATGAATACAATTCAACTGTTTACTTATTCAATTTCAATCAAG